TTTTTTTTTTTTTATATTAATATATTTATTAAATAATATAAATAAAAATTTATATTTTATTTTTTTATATAAATAACAATATAAAATCAAGTATTATTATATATATATATATAATTTATAAATATATTAATATAAATACATATATATATTAAATATTTAATATATAAAAAAAATAAGTATATAAAATATTTAATATTAATTATTAAATATTCAATAATTTCTTCTTTTTTTTTTTCATAATATTAAATTAAATACCTAAATTGCTATTTAAATTTTTATAATTCAAATAAATTATATTAAATTAATATAATTAATAATTATATAAGTATATTTAATATATTAATATTAAATATTAATATATTAAATATTTAATATATATATATAAATTTATAAATAAATTTTTAATTTAAATATGATATTAAACCATTTTTAATTTTTTTTTTATATAAAATAAAAAAAAAAAATTAAAAATAAGCTAAATTTAAGCTTTTGGGTTCATACCCCAAATATAAAGGAAACCCCTTTTTTTTAAAAATAAAGTGCCTGATTAAAGGATTATTCTGATAGGATAAATTAAGTAGATTTCTACCTTTATTATATTTTATAGAATTAAACTATATCTAATAATATCAAAAATTATTGTGCATCTTACACTAAAATATATTTATTGAATTTATAATACAAAACTAACCCCCTATTTTAGATTTTTTTTAATTTAAATTCAAATAAAATATTTTTTTATTTTATTCTTTTTTTTAGAACTTTAATTTCTGTTTCAGCTAATTCTTGATTAGGATGTTGAATTGGATTAGAAATCAATTTATTAAGATTTATCCCCCTAATTTCCAATTCTAAAAATCTTTTATCATCTGAAGCAGCTTTAAAATATTTTCTTACACAATCAATTGCATCTATTAATTTTTTATTTTCAATCCTATTAAAAATAATTTTACTTAAAAATTTTGAAATTAATAATTTATTTTCTATTTTAATTAATTCCTCTATATTAATAAAAATAGGATCAACCCCCTTTCATTTTTGATTTCCTAATATTGTTGAAGGTTTATCATGATTAAATTGTTTCATTCTAATAACATGACAAAAAATTTCTCCAATAATTTTATTATCTTATTATATAAATAATAATTTTTTAATATTTATTATAATTTTTAATGTTATTGTAGGAACAATAGGAGGAATCAATCAAACTTCTTTACGAAAATTAATATCATTTTCATCTATTAATAATTTAGGATGAATATTAGCAGCATTAATAATAACAGAAAATTTATGAATTTTTTATTTAATAATATATTCATTTTTAATTAGAATTATATGTTTTTTCTTTAATATATTAAATATTTATTATATAAATCAATTATTTATTATAAATATAAAAATTTCTTTAAAAATATCTTTATTAATTAATTTTTTATCCTTAGGAGGATTACCTCCTTTTTTAGGATTTTTCCCCAAATGAATTATTATTAATTTCCTTATTATAAATAAATTATTTATTATTAGATTTATTTTTATTATAATAAGATTAATTATATTATTTTTTTATATTCGAATTATATACTCATCTATTATATTTAATTATTTAAAAATAAAATGATTTAAAAATTTTATAAAAAATTATTTATTATTATTTATAAATATTTTTAGAATAATTTCTTTATTAGGTATAATTATTAGAACTTTTATATACATATAAAGGTTTTAAGTTATACAAACTAATAATCTTCAAAATTATAAAAAAAGAAATTTCTTTAAGCCTTAGTACTATATAATCTACTCCTTAAAATTTGCAATTTTATATCATTATTGACTATAAGGCTTTAATAAAAGAGATTTTCTCGTTAATAAATTTACAATTTATCGCTTATTATACTCAGCCATTTTACTAGCGAAAATGAATTTATTCAACAAATCATAAAGATATTGGAACATTATATTTTATTTTTGGTATTTGAGCAGGAATAGTAGGAACTTCTTTAAGATTATTAATTCGTACTGAATTAGGTAATCCTGGATCTTTAATTGGAGATGATCAAATTTATAATACCATTGTAACAGCTCATGCTTTTATTATAATTTTTTTTATAGTTATACCAATTATAATTGGAGGATTTGGAAATTGATTAGTTCCATTAATATTAGGAGCTCCTGATATAGCTTTTCCTCGAATAAATAATATAAGATTTTGATTATTACCTCCTTCATTAACTTTATTAATTTTTAGAAGAATAGTCGAAAATGGAGCAGGAACTGGATGAACAGTTTATCCTCCTTTATCATCTAATATTGCTCATGGGGGAAGATCAGTTGACTTAGCTATTTTTTCTCTTCATTTAGCTGGAATTTCATCTATTTTAGGAGCTATTAATTTTATTACAACTATTATTAATATACGAATTAACCACTTATCATTTGATCAAATACCTCTTTTTGTATGAGCAGTAGGAATTACTGCTTTACTCTTATTATTATCTTTACCTGTTTTAGCTGGTGCTATTACTATACTTTTAACAGATCGAAATCTTAATACTTCATTCTTTGACCCTGCAGGAGGTGGAGACCCTATTTTATATCAACATTTATTTTGATTTTTTGGGCACCCAGAAGTTTACATTTTAATTTTACCTGGATTTGGGATAATTTCTCATATTATTTCTCAAGAAAGTGGAAAAAAAGAAACTTTTGGATGTTTAGGAATAATTTATGCTATAATAGCAATTGGTTTATTAGGATTTATTGTTTGAGCTCATCATATATTTACTGTAGGAATAGATATTGATACTCGAGCTTATTTTACTTCTGCAACTATAATTATTGCTGTACCAACAGGAATTAAAATTTTTAGTTGACTAGCAACACTATATGGATCACAAATTAATTATAGCCCTTCTATTTTATGAAGATTAGGATTTGTTTTTTTATTTACAGTCGGAGGATTAACAGGAGTAATTTTAGCTAATTCTTCTATTGATGTAACATTACATGATACTTATTATGTTGTAGCACATTTTCATTATGTTTTATCTATAGGGGCAGTATTTGCAATTATAGGAGGATTTATTCATTGATATCCTTTATTTACAGGATTATCATTAAATTCTTATTTATTAAAAATTCAATTTTTATCAATATTTATTGGAGTAAATTTAACCTTTTTTCCTCAACATTTTTTAGGTTTATCAGGAATACCTCGACGATATTCTGATTATCCTGATAATTTTACTTCATGAAATATTATTTCTTCATTTGGATCATATATTTCTTTAATATCAATAATAATAATAATAATTATTATTTGAGAATCAATAATTAATCAACGTTTAATTTTATTTTCTTTAAATATATCTTCCTCAATTGAATGATTACAAAATTTACCTCCTATAGAACACTCTTATAATGAATTACCTATTTTAAGAAACTTCTAATATGGCAGATTATATGTAATGGATTTAAACCCCATTTATAAAGGATTATCCTTTTTTTAGAAATGTCAACTTGATCTAATTTTAATCTTCAAAATGGTGCTTCACCTTTAATAGAACAAATTATTTTTTTTCATGATCATACTTTAATTATTTTAATTATAATTACTATTTTAGTAGGTTATTTAATATTTATTTTATTTTTTAATAAATTTATTAATCGATTTTTATTAGAAGGACAAATAATTGAATTAATTTGAACTATTATTCCTGCAATTACATTAATTTTTATTGCTTTACCTTCATTACGTTTATTATATTTATTAGATGAACTTAATAATCCTTTAATTACTTTAAAATCTATTGGACATCAATGATACTGAAGTTATGAATATTCAGATTTTAATAATATTGAATTTGATTCTTATATAATTACATATAACAAAAATATTTCAGAAAATTTTCGTTTATTAGATGTTGATAATCGAATTATTTTACCTATAAATAATCAAATTCGAATTATAGTAACTGCTACTGATGTAATTCATTCATGAACTATTCCCTCATTAGGTGTAAAAGTAGATGCTAACCCTGGACGATTAAATCAAACTAGATTTTTTATTAATCGTCCAGGAATTTTCTTTGGTCAATGTTCAGAAATTTGTGGAGCCAATCATAGTTTTATACCTATTGTAATTGAAAGAATTTCAATTAAAAATTTTATTAATTGAATTAATAATTATTCATCATTAGATGACTGAAAGCAAGTACTGGTCTCTTAAACCATTTAATAGTAAATTAGCAATTACTTCTAATGAAAGAATTAGTTAAATTTATAACATAAATATGTCAAATTTAAATTATTACATTAGTAATATTCTTTTATTCCTCAAATAATACCAATTAATTGATTAATATCTTTTTTTTTTTTTATTACAATTTTTATTTTATTTAATATTATAAATTATTATATTTTTAATATTAATAACTTTAAAAATTTATTTTATTTTAATAAAAAAAATTTTAAAAATATAAACTGAAAATGATAAGTAATTTATTTTCAATTTTTGATCCTACAACAAACTTATTTAATTTATCATTAAATTGAATTAGAACTTTTATTGGGTTATTATTTATCCCATATTCTTTCTGATTAATTCCTAACCGATATTATATCATTTGAAATTTAATTTCTAATAAACTTCATAATGAATTTAATATATTATTAGGTACTAATAAATTTAATGGATCAACTTTTATTTTTATTTCATTATTTTCTTTTATTTTATTCAATAATTTTTTAGGTTTATTCCCTTATATTTTTACTAGAACAAGACACTTAACTATTTCATTATCAATTACATTAACATTATGAATTAGATTTATATTATATGGATGAATTAATAATTATCAACATATATTTATTCATATAATTCCTCAAGGAACTCCAAATATTTTAATACCATTTATAGTATTAATTGAAACTATTAGTAATATTATTCGCCCAGGAACTTTAGCTGTTCGTTTAACTGCTAACATAATTGCAGGACATTTATTATTAACTTTATTAAGAAGAACTAGCTCTAATTTATCATTTTTTATATTATTTATTTTAATTTTCATACAAATCTTATTATTAATCTTAGAATCTGCTGTTGCTATTATTCAATCTTATGTAATTTCGATTCTTAGAACTCTTTATTCTAGAGAAGTAAATTAATGATAATAAATCACAATCATCCATACCACTTAGTAGATTATAGACCATGACCTTTAACAGGAGCTATTGGAGTAATAACTTTAGTTACTGGTATAGTTAAATGATTTCATAATTTTAACATAAATTTAATAATTCTAGGATATATTATTATTATTATAACTATATATCAATGATGACGAGATATTTGTCGAGAAGGAACTATACAAGGAAAACATACTATTTTAGTTTCAAAAGGATTACGATGAGGTATAATTCTTTTTATTATCTCAGAAGTATTTTTTTTTTTATCTTTTTTTTGAGCTTTTTTTCATAGAAGATTATCTCCTAATATTGAAATTGGAGCTATATGACCTCCTTTAAGTATTACTCCATTTAATCCATTTCAAATTCCTCTATTAAATACTATTATTTTAATTAGATCAGGAGTAACTGTAACTTGAGCTCATCACGCATTAATAGAAAATAATTATTCCCAATCTACACAAAGATTATTTATTACTATTATATTAGGAATTTATTTCACTATTCTTCAAGCATATGAATATATTGAATCACCTTTTACTATTGCTGATAGTATTTATGGTTCAACTTTTTTTATAGCAACAGGATTCCATGGATTACATGTAATTATTGGAACAATTTTTTTAATAACATGTTTTTTTCGTCATTTAAATAATCATTTCTCAAATAAACATCATTTTGGGTTTGAAGCAGCAGCATGATATTGACATTTTGTTGATGTAGTATGATTATTCCTTTACATTTCTATTTATTGATGAGGAAATTAATTTATTTATATAATATATTTAGTATATTTGATTTCCAATCAAAAAGTTTAATTTATTTTTAATATAAATAATTATTTTATTATTAATTATATCAATTTTAATCATTTTTATTTCTAATATTATAATATTATTATCTATAATTTTATCAAAAAAATCATTTATAGATCGAGAAAAATGCTCTCCATTTGAATGTGGATTTGATCCAAAATCTTCAGCTCGTATTCCATTTTCCTTACATTTTTTTTTAATCACTGTAATTTTTTTAATTTTTGATATTGAAATTGCTCTTCTTTTCCCAATTATTATATCTTTTAATTTAATTAATTTTATTATATTAATAAAAATTAGATTTTTCTTTTTAATTATTTTATTAATAGGATTATATCATGAATGAAATCAAAATATACTTAATTGAAGTAATTAAGGATTATAGTTTATATAAAACATTTGATTTGCACTCAAAAAATATTAATTTATTAATTTATCTTAAATAAGAAGCAATAAATTGCATTTAATTTCGACTTAAAAGAATGAGTTATTTAACTCCTTATTTATTAATTGAAACCAAATTAGAGGTATATCACTGTTAATGATATTATTGAATATTATATTCCAATTAAATTTGAAATATAATACAATTAAGCTGCTAACTTAATTTATAGTGATTAAAATCATTAATATTTCTTTTTAATTTATATAGTTTAAATAAAACATTACATTTTCATTGTAAAAATAAAAAAATTTTTTTATAAATATTTAAAGATTATATAATCTCCTTAATATCTTCAATATTATGCTCTATATATAAGCTATTTAAATTTTTAAATCAATAATAAATAATAAATTATTATTCATAAAACAAATCTAAATAAATAAATTTTAAAATTATTTATTTGATATAAATAATAAAAAATTGAATAATTTTTAATAATTTTAAATATACCTTGACCTCTATATAATTCTACTCAACCTATATCAATATTTTTTAATAAATATTGACTATAATTTAAAAAATAATAATTTAAACCATAAGTAGATAAATTTGGAATAAATCATATTAAAGATAAAAAATTTCTTAAATTATATGTTATTAAAAATTTATTTAATGAATAAATTCTTATATTTCTAATTAAATAACCTATAAATAAACCAATTAATCTTACATAAATCACTATTATTTTTATATTAAATGATAAATAAATTATATAAGGATAATTAAAAATTATTCATATTAAAAATCTCCCAGTAATTAAACTTATAAATAATAATAAAAATATACTTTTTAATATAACATAATCTTCATCATATAAATTATACACTGAAAATAAATTATAATCATTAATTATTAAATATATTAACAAACGAATTGTATAAAATATTGTTAAACCTGTAGAAATATAATATAAAAAAAAAATTAATATATTTAAATTTCTTATTCTTACTATTTCTAAAATTAAATCTTTAGAATAAAATCCAGCTAAAAAAGGAATTCCACATAAAGCTAAATTAGAAATATTTATACACAAAGAAGTTATTGGAATATATAATCTAATACCCCCTATAAATCGAATATCTTGATTATCATTTATTATATGAATAATTACCCCTGCACATATAAATAATAAAGCTTTAAATATAGCATGAGTTAATAAATGAAAAAAAGCTAATTCTGATAATCCTATTCTTAAAATTCTTATTATTAATCCTAATTGTCTTAAAGTTGATAAAGCAATAATTTTTTTTAGATCAAATTCATAATTAGCAGAAATTCCTGCTATAAATATTGTTAACCCAGATAATAATAATAAAAATTTAAAAAAAAACATATTATTTAATAATAAATTAAATCGAATTAATAAATAAACCCCAGCAGTTACTAATGTAGATGAATGAACTAAAGCTGAAACAGGAGTTGGAGCTGCTATAGCAGCTGGTAATCAAGAACTAAAAGGAATTTGTGCTCTTTTAGTTATAGCTGCAATAATTACTAAAATTCTAATAATTTTTATAGAATAATCATTATTTATAAAATTTAAATAAAAAATATAATTTCAACTCCCATAATTTATTATTCAAGAAATTACTATTAAAATTATAATATCTCCAATACGATTGGATAAAGCAGTTAATATACCAGCATTATAAGATTTTATATTTTGATAATAAATTACTAAACAATAAGAAACTAAACCTAATCCATCTCAACCTAAAAAAATACTAATCATATTAGGACTAATAATTAATAAAATTATTGAAAAAACAAATAATAATACTAAAATAATAAATCGATTTAAATTTAATTCAGATCTTATATATCTTTTTCTATAATAAATAACTGAAGAAGAAATTATTAAAACAAATATTATAAATAATAAAGACATTCAATCTAAAATAATAGATATAACAATATTTATAGAATTAAAAGAAATAATTTCCCATTCTAAAAATAAACTTATATTTTCCATAATAAAATAAATCATAAAAAAAAAATTTATTATTCTAAAAAAAAATAAAAAAAAAAATCTAATAAAACAAATTGAATAATTTTTAATAATTTAAAATGATATTCTCATATTTTTGACTCCACAAATCAATATTTTATATTAAATTATTTAAATTAAAATCAAATTATAAAATATTCAATTTTTAAAACTAATATATTTAATGGTAATCAATGTAAAATTAATATTAAATATTCTCGAGAAATTCCAGTATAAAATCTATAAATTCTCAAATTATATTTACCATGTTGTGTATAAGAATATAAATATAATCTATACCCTGCTCTAAAAAAAGATATTATAATTAATATAATTATTGATAATCAAGATCAACTCACTAATCTATTAATTAATCTAATTTCTCCTATTAAATTTATAGAAGGAGGAGCTGCTATATTAGAAGATATTAATAAAAATCATCATAAACTTATAGAAGGTATAAAATTTATTATTCCTTTATTTATAAATAATCTACGACTATGTAAACGTTCATAATTAATATTTGCTAAACAAAATATTCCAGATGAACATAATCCATGACCAATTATTATAATATAAGAACCTAAATAACCTCAATAATTTATTGTTATAATTCCACTAATAACTAATCTTATATGGGCAATAGATGAATAAGCAATTAAAGATTTTATATCAACTTGACAAAAACAATTTAATCTAATATATAAACCTCCTAATAATCTAATAATAATTCAAATAAAATTTATTTTTATACCAATATTTTGAAAAAGAATTAAAATTCGTAATAACCCATATCCTCCTAATTTTAATATAATACCAGCTAAAATTATTGAACCAGATACCGGAGCTTCAACATGAGCTTTAGGTAATCATAAATGTACAAAATATATAGGTATTTTAACTAAAAAAGCTAAAATTATTGATATATATAATAAATATAAATTTATATTAAAAAATTTTATAAAATAAATAGTTAAATAATTTACATAATCAAAAATAAAAAAAATTCCTATTAATATAGGTAAAGAAGCAAATAAAGTATAAAATAATAAATATATCCCTGCTTGAATTCGTTCAGGTTGATACCCTCAACCAATAATTAATATTAAAGTTGGAATTAATCTCCCTTCAAAAAATAAATAAAATATAAATAAATTCAATACTCTAAATGTTAAATATAATATAATTAATAAAATAATAATATTTAATAAAAAAAAATTAATATAAAAATTATTTTTATATAATGATTCTCTTGCTATAATTATTAAAATACAAATTCAAATTCTCAATAAAATTAAACCAAAAGAAATTAAATCACAACCTATTATATATCTTAAATTACAAAAATTATTAATATTTAAACTTAAATTTATAAAAATAAATATAATTAATATTAATATTATTTGAACCAATCAAAATATATTTTTTATAAAACATAAAGGAATTATAAAAATTATTATTATTAAAAATTTTATCATTTATAATAAATTAAATCTTTTAAAATAATCATTTCCATGAGTACGAATTATAGATACTAAAATTGATAAACCTAATGCACCTTCACAAACAGTAAACAATAAAAAAACTATTAATATATATATATCATACTCAATATAATTTAAATAAATTATTATTAAAAAAAAAACTCTTAATACAATAAATTCTAAACTTAATAAAACAATTAATAAATGTTTATGTTTAGAAATAAAAATTATATTTCCACAAAAAAATATCATAAAAATAATAAATCACATATTTAAAATTATCATTTGTTTTTATAGTTTAAAATTAAAACATTGGTCTTGTAAATCAAAAATAAGTATATTACTTTAAAATCTTCAAAGAAAAAGAAATTCTTTATCAATAATCTCCAAAATTATTATTTTTTTTTAAACTATTCTTTGAAATTTTAAAAATATTTTTATCTTTATTAATTATAATATTTTCTATTATAATATTTTTTTTTAATCATCCTTTATCTATAGGATTAATAATTTTATTTCAAACTTTATTAATTTGCTTATTATGTGGTATATTAATTAATACATACTGATTTTCATATATTTTATTTTTAGTATTCTTAGGAGGACTATTAGTATTATTTATTTATGTATCAAGAATTGCCTCTAATGAAATATTTTATAATAATTTTTTTAGAAAAATAACTTTAATTTTTATTTTAATATTAACAATTTTATTAAGATATATATATATATATAATATAAATTGATTAAATTTTACTAATAATTATGAAATAAATAATTTTAAAAATTTATTTATTTTTTTTAACAATGAAAATAAAATTAATTTATCAAAATTATATAATAACTATACTCACTTAATAATAATAATATTAATTATTTACTTATTTATTTCTTTAGTAGCAGTAGTAAATATTACCAATATTTTTTTTGGTCCTTTACGTTTATCAAATTAATTTACAATTTAACTAATGATAAATAAATTTTTACCATTACGAAAAACTCATCCATTAATTAAAATTATTAATGGATCATTAATTGATTTACCTTCCCCCTCTAATATTTCATTATGATGAAATTTTGGATCATTATTAGCTTTATGTTTAATTATTCAAATTTTAACAGGATTATTTTTAACTATATATTATACTGCTAATATTGAATTAGCTTTTTATAGTATTAATTATATTTGCCGAAATGTAAATTATGGATGATTAATTCGAACTTTACATGCTAATGGTGCTTCATTTTTTTTTATTTGTATTTATTTACATATTGGACGAGGAATTTATTATGAATCATTTAATTTAAAATATACTTGAATAGTAGGAATTATTATTTTATTTATTTTAATAGCTACAGCATTTATAGGTTATGTTTTACCTTGAGGTCAAATATCATTCTGAGGAGCAACTGTTATTACTAATCTTTTATCAGCTATTCCTTATTTAGGAACAATATTAGTAAATTGAATTTGAGGGGGATTTGCTGTTGATAATGCAACTTTAACTCGTTTTTATTCATTTCACTTTTTATTTCCATTTATTATTTTAATATTAACTATAATTCATTTATTATTTTTACATCAAACAGGTTCTAATAATCCTTTAGGAATTAATAGAAATTTAGATAAAATTCCATTTCATCCATTTTTTACTTTTAAAGATTTAATTGGATTTATTATTATATTAATATTATTAATTATATTAACATTAACTAATCCTTATCTATTAGGAGACCCAGATAATTTTATTCCTGCTAATCCTTTAGTTACTCCTATTCATATTCAACCTGAATGATATTTTTTATTTGCTTATGCAATTTTACGATCTATTCCTAATAAATTAGGAGGAGTTATTGCTCTAATTATATCTATTATAATTTTAATTATTCTTCCTTTAACTTTTAATAAAAAAATTCAAGGAATTCAATTTTATCCAATCAATCAAATACTATTTTGATGTATAGTATCTATTATTATTTTATTAACTTGAATTGGAGCTCGTCCTGTTGAAGATCCTTATATTATTACTGGTCAATTACTTACTATTTTATATTTTTCTTATTTTATTATTAATCCTATTATTAATAAATTTTGAGATAATTTAATTTTTAATTAAAAATTAATGAGCTTGTATAAAGCATTTGTTTTGAAAACTTAAGAAAGAATAATTTATTCTATTAATTTATACTAAAATTATTAACTAATTTAAAAAAATTTTTAATCCAATAAAAAATAATAAATAATTTAAAGAAACAGGTAAATATCTTTTTCAACATAAATATATTAATTTATCATAACGATAACGAGGTAATGTTCCTCGAACTCAAATAAATAAAAATGAAATAAAACCTAATTTTATATAAAAAAATAAAGATATATTATAACCCCCTATATATATTAAAATAAATAATATACTTATAAATAAAATTCTTGAATATTCAGCTAAAAAAATTAAAGCAAATCCCCCTCTTCTATATTCAATATTAAACCCTGAAACTAATTCTCTTTCACCTTCTGCAAAATCAAAAGGAGTTCGATTAGTTTCAGCTAATATTGAAGAAATTCAACATATTCTTAAAGGTAATATTAAAAAAAAAAATCAAATTAAATCTTGATAAATAAAAAATTTTATCATATTAAAATCTATAATTAAAACAATTCTTGATAATATAATTAGAGCTAATCTTACTTCATAAGAAATTGTTTGTGCAACAGCTCGTAAACCCCCTAATAAAGAATAATTAGAATTTGATGATCATCCCGCAACTATAACTGTATATACTCCCATTCTTGTACAACATAAAAAAAATAAAATACCTAAATTAAATCTAACTATATTAAAATAATAAGGAATTAATAATCAAACTATTAAAGATAAAATAAATCTAATAATAGGTGAAAAATAATAAGAAATATAATTAGAATAAATAGGAAAAATTTGTTCTTTAGTAAATAATTTAATAGCATCTGAAAAAGGTTGTAAAATTCCTATATATCCAACTTTATTAGGCCCTTTACGAATTTGAATATAACCTAAAACTTTACGTTCTAATAATGTAAGAAAAGCAACTCCAATTATTACTCCTAAAATTAAAATTAATATTCCTAAAATTATTATTATTATATCTTTTATTATCATTTACTACATATATAATTAAATTATATATTTATGACTTCTAAAATCATCACATTTTTTTCTGTCAAAATAGTTAAATTTATTTAACTATTATTATTAAAATTCTTTTATATAAAATTATTTTAAATATTTAATCCTTTCGTACTAAAATATTTTATTAATTTAAAGATAGAAACCAACCTGGCTTACACCGGTTTGAACTCAGATCATGTAAGATTTTAATGATCGAACAGATCAAAAATTTTAAACTTTTGCATTTAAATTTTATCTTAATCCAACATCGAGGTCGCAAACTTTTTTTCTTATTTGAACTAAAAAAAAAAATTACGCTGTTATCCCTAAGGTAATTTTTTCTTATAATCATAAATTATGGATCACTTATTCATTTATAAATGTAAATATATAAAAAAAGTTATTTTAATTTTTTTGTCACCCCAACAAAATATTTATATATTATTAAAATTATAATTCTTATATAAAATCTCAATTTATATAAATATTAAACTCTATAGGGTCTTCTCGTCTTTTAAATTTATTTTAGCTTTTTAACTAAAAAATTAAATTTTATAAATTAATTAGAGACAGTATATATTTCATCAAATCTTTCATACAAGTCACCAATTAAGAGACTAATGATTATGCTACCTTTGTACAGTCAAAATACTGCAGCCCTTTAATATAATATCAGTGGGCAGATTAGACTTTAAATTATTAATCAAAAAGACATGTTTTTGATAAACAAGTGAATATAAATATTTGCCGAATTCCTTTTATTAAATTACCAAATAATAAATTATTTTTATTTAATTATATACTAATTTTATCATTATATCTAAATTTTAATTATTAAAAAATATTTTTTAATAAAAAATTAAATAAATTTTAAATTTTATTTTAATTAAAATTATTTATAAAAAATTATAATTTTTAAACAATATAAATTTTAAAAATTTTAATTATTTTTAAATTTATTATAAAAATTTATTTTAAAGCTTATCCCTTAAAATATTTAATTTTAAAAATATAATTTTAATTAATTAAAATTATATATTTTTAAAATTTAAAATTAAATTTTTTTCTAAAAAAACTAGATATATTTAAAAACGATTAACATTTCATTTCAAATTAATTATTTAAAATAATTATACAACATTAACTTTAATAATTAATTATCTGTTTTAAATTCGAGAAATTTTTAAATAAAAATTATTATTAATAAACTCTGATACACAAGATACAATAAATTAAATTTACTTTTAAATAAATTCATTTTCAAAATATTTCAAATTTCTTTTACAATACTAATTTTCTATAAATTTTTCTTATTTTTTCTATTAAATATACTTTAACCCCCATTAAACTATTTTAATATTAAAAATTTTTTTATTATTTATACTTTATTAATTTATCCCCCTCAAATTAATTATATTATAATATCTTTTCAATGTAAATGAAATACTTTTTCAAGCTCTAATTTGTTCTTTCTAGAAACACTTTCCAGTACCTCTACTTTGTTACGACTTATTCCAATTTATTAATGAAAGCGACGGGCAATATGTACATATTTTAATATATAATCATTTTAATAAACTAATTAAAATTACATTTAAATCCACCTTTAAATATTTATTAAAAAATATTATCCATTTAAATTTATTTATTGTAATCCATTATATTCTTAATTATAATCTGCATCTTGATCTGAATTAATTTTATATAAAAATTTTAAAATATTATTTTTATTAAAAAATATTTTTTTAACAACGATATACAAAATAATAAATTAAGTAAATTTATTCGTGGATTATCAATTATTAAACAGATTCCTCTAAATAAACTAAAATACCGCCAAATTATTTAAGTTTCAATAAATTATTACCTAATATTTTAGTATTATAAATTTAATTTTTAATAATAGGGTATCTAATCCTAGTTTTTTATAAAATTTAATAAATCATAAAATTAATATAAATTTTAATTAAATTAAAATTTCACCTAATAATTTAATATTTAATTTAAATAATAATTTTTATTAATTATATACTGATAAAATTTAAATTATTTTTTGTATAACCGCAACTGCTGGCACAAAATTTGTTAATAAATTAAATATTACTAAATCTTAATTTCTTAAATTTTTAATTTTAATTACTGCAAATATTAATAATTATTATTAAAATAATTAAAAATTAATACTAAAATTTACATGTAAAACAAATTTAAATTAAATTACGCAAATCATAAAAATTTATTTATATATATAATTTTTTCATATAGATTTTT